TGTCTGTCCCCAATAATTAATTCTCGCTGACCGCGTCCTATAGGAATCATCGAATCAATAGCAATAAGTCCGGTTTGCATAGGCTCATATACGGAACGTCTCGAAATAATACCTGGGGCGGGCGATTCAATTAACCGAGATTCCGAAGCTGAAATCTCGCCCCTACCATCAATAGGTTTAGCAAGAGCATTTATAACACGACCCAAATAAGCCTCGCTCACTGGTATCTGAGCAATTCTTCCTGTTGCTTTTACAGAACTTCCCTCTTGTATCATCAAACCGTCACCCATTAACACAACACCAACATTATTGGATTCCAAATTAAGAGCAATGCCTATTGTACCCTCTTCAAATTCTACTAATTCACCTGCCATTACTTCATCAAGACCATGAATACGAGCAATGCCATCACCTACTTGAAGTACGGTGCCAGTATTCACAATCTTGACTTCTCTATTATATTGCTCAATACGTTCACGGATAATATTACTAATTTCGTCGGCTCTAAGGGTTGCCATGAGTCTTGCTTAATTCTTTTTCAGAAGCAAAGGAAAAATCAATAAATAATACCTACAGTAGAAGGACTAATCAGTTATTTCTTTCATCGCCCCAAACATACGAATATTAGCACCGATAGTGCGTAAATGTAACTCGTTGTTCAAACAACTATTCAGAGTTCCTAGAGCTCCTTGTAAGGCTTGTTGAAAAACGCGTTGTCTGACTTGATTAATCGCTCTTTGTTGTTCAAACTGAATGGTTTCATTTTTGTAATTTTCTAATCGTTCCAAATTCTGATAAGTTGAATTAATCAAATTCAATTTTTCTCGTTCTATCTCGGAATATCCATTCACTCGAAACTCATCCGCTTCTATTTTCACTTTTCGTAAGCGGGCCTTGGCCTTTTCCAGCCTTTCAATGGACCCTTTGCGTAGCTCTTCTGAATTTCGAATAGTACTCAAGATTCTCTGTTTTCGATTATCTAATAAATCACTTAATGAAAGTAGATTATCTTCCCATTACAATTAATTTTAACAATTCCATGACCTCTTCCCGAACCAAACAGGAATCTTTCGATTCATTTGGCTCTCACGCTCACTTCCTTATGGGGCATTCCCGTATCACTTTTTTATTTATTTTTTTATATATATAATATAATGAGCTTATCCTCTCTTTTCTGTTCGGATTCAAAAATATTGAAACGGATCGTTGATCCAAGACCAGAATATTCGGAGGACTCTTCCGACCAGACAAAAAATCTGTAATTATCGGCAAAGTTGTTTCTTTTTTTTTATTCAAATCCAAAAAATTCCGCTTACTTTATACATAGGTCGTCGATTCCGCATTGGATAAAAAAAGGAGGGGATTCCCGTTTTTCAGTAACAATAAAAGGTTCACAAATCATTTTATCGATATGAGTGTTCTATATCGGATAAAATGCAAGGATTCGTTTTGAAACTCTCGCCATACTAACATAGTGGTAGAAAGAACACCAATGTTGCGCCCAGACTTCAAACAATTTAGCTTTAACCATGTTTAGGGCCCCATATTACATATTATTGGTTAATAGAGAATCAAAGTGTATTTACCAACGAATCACGAAATGCTACGGTTCGTACATATGATTTCTGAATTGATTCAGAAGTAATTCGCGGGATCGTGCACCTTTCTTTCCTAGTTATAAAGAAAAAAGTGCAGCTGGTTAGATCCAGCTTATTCTTGAAATAAACAACTCGCACACACTCCCTTTCCAAAAAAAATCAATACACCAAGGACTACACTTAGATTTATTGGATTTGTTGCTAAAATATCGGTATTAAATCCGAAACTCCCGGCGGACGGCCAGTGACCCAAGGAAACGAAAGAATCGGTTACATTTTTCATATGATCTCCTCTTATAGATAGGACTGACTAAATTGAACAGAGTTCTTTTTGTATTACTTCACCCTTTGTTGATTTTATTTTTTTCCATATTTCTCAATCTATTTAATTTCAATTGAACTCCCCCCCCAAAAAAAAATACTTAATTCTTAATTATAATTAGGTCCCAGGCCAGGTATCATATCAATTACGATATATCTCGTTCGTTGCAAGGCGTACTAAAAAAGGGGGTTCCATTGGACCGAGAACGGGAAGGAAAAAAGCGAGTGGATCCGCTAATTCCTGATCCTCAAATTAGTCCTTCCCACGGGGTATTGTATTATCTCAACGAATAAGTTAAAGTTATTGTAGGATTGAAATCTTGATATAATTTGAAAAATCAAGCGGCAAATCTAAGATAATAAAATAAGAAAGATCAAAATAAGACTTTCCCATTTATTTCGAGGATTAAACAAAAGGATTTGCAAATAAAAGCGCTAATGCCACGACCAGTCCATAAATTGTTAAAGCTTCCATAAAAGCCAGACTAAGCAATAAAGTACCTCGTATTTTACCCTCTGCTTCTGGTTGTCTCGCGATACCTTCTACGGCTTGGCCCGCAGCAGTCCCTTGTCCAACTCCA